TCTGCTTGTCTAGGGCTCGACCTTGGTACCAGTCCATAACGATCAAAGTCGAATCGCGAGCCTATTAATGAAGCAAATTCAATGAAGCAACAACTGGTACCATAGAGAAGCGGCCATAAACTAGAAAGTCTTGACCAATTTGAAAGATCATTTGATGTAGTTAAAATAACTGAATTTTGGGTTATTCGATCAAGTGGGAGAAACTCAATGAAATTCATACCTGTTTCAATCTTTTTTTTTTTTTTCTTTTTATTGCCGGAATATTCAGGAACTAAGACCATTCCAATGCTCCTTTTCGCCATGCATAAACTGAACCAACAATTAGGATAAGCACGAAAATGAAAGCTTCTATAAATACAGATAGACCCAATACATCGAAACTCATTGCCCATGGATAAAGAAAAACTGTTTCAACATCAAAAACAACAAAAACTAAAGCAAACATATAATAACGGATTCGAAATTGTAACCAAGCATCACCCATTGGTTCTATACCCGATTCATAACTAGAAAGTTTCTCCGGTCCTTTACTAATGGGGGCTAAAATTCCGGAAAGTAGAAATGAAAAAATAGGAATAAGACTTGATATTAGTAGAAATGCCCAGAGCATATCATATTCATAAAGCAGAAACATAGACGCACTCCTATGAATTGAATGTGGAAAAGAACATACCGAATTAGTTGATTCCAATTGGAATTGTCAAGTCATTCATAACTCTTTGGTCAAAATACCAATTCAGTTTGATCGAAACCGCCTAGTTTCATTTGTTTACTGCGGAACGTGTCGCGTTTTTCATTTTTCAAGATTCATTGACTGGAATCTTATTTTCCCTTTCCATTACACTTAACTTATGAATATGACTTTTGAATAGAATATATATATTGCGCTTATCTTATCCATATACAAATAAAACTTTCTTGCTTTCACCTCGCCTTGGATTTTCTCTAAAAAGCAATTCCAAATAGAGTTCTCATTTTTTTTTGTTCGAATTTCTTTCTAATTTTGATTTTTTTTCTTATTTCTTTTTTATTTTTTACTATTTTTTTTTAATATTATTATATTTTTAATATTATTATATTTTTAATATTATTATATTAATATCTATTATAATATATATATTTTCTATTTTTCAATTGAAAAATAGAAATAAACAATTTAAATAAAAAATAGAAAATTTTCGAAATCTATTTTATTTAAATAGAATTCGAATTCAATTTTTAATGAAATTTCGATTATGAATAGAATCTTATGAATATAATCGGAATAACTGTCTTTTTTTCTTAGTCATTTCGAATAGAGAATAAAAAAAAAAGTAGGCAAACGACGGTTAGAAATTTTTATTTCAGGATTTCGAATGGTCTTGATATAATCTTTTAATTTCATTTTTATTCGAATCCGGGCGGAGTAGTTTATATGGATTAGATATGGAACGAAAAGACTATTTGTTTTGTATTTTGCTAGGTAAGGTATACGAAGACAAAAAATCTATTTCACAATGTTGACAATGGTTCCAATGAAACTTACTAAAGATCTTTTTTAAGACCTAACTTGTCTTGTCAAAAAATACAGTAAGACAGTAAGTAGGTCGTTCCTAGATCCATATCACTTACTATTCGATTGGAGTTGAGTTAGGTTAGAATTCTTAACCCGACTCATATTATGATTTTTACTCCAAACATTCACTAGGATTATAGGTATAACAAAAGAAAGAGTATAATTCCATTAATTCTGGGATAGGAAATAGAAAAATTCATATGTCATTCACCTAGGAAGATTTACGAAGATTAATGACGAAAACTGAGTTTGTTTATCCGGGATTGGATAAATCCCGATTGGATCTATTGAAATGTGCTTTTGCTTTCCGTTTTATACTTTATACTCTGATCCCCATGAGGGATCTTTTGTTTTGGGAAAATTGGATTTCGATGAACCAATCGGCCAGTTACAAACAACAAAGACGAATGAGGAAATGAAAAATATACAAACAATTTTCATTTTTTTTTTATTTGATATTTGAATTTTTTATTCAAATTATAGTATAGAAAATAAAATTCTAGGGCTATACGGATTCGAACCGTAGACCTTCTCGGTAAAAGAGATCAAACTGATTATTATCAAAATGATTCGAACTGTTTCAAAGACCCAACATGCATTTTTTTTTTTGCATTGGGCTCTTTCATTAACTGAAAGAAATATCAGTTAGTCCACCAGATTTTTTCTTGACAGAAAGAAGATGGTTCCACGTGCTCTAATTCATTATTTGGAACATGATTCAGGAGCACTACCAAAGTCTTTCAAAGAAGGGTTATATTGACGTAGGTTTGCCTTTGGCCTAGATCAATTTCAAATTGAAATTGAGTCTCTATCGCTCTGCTTAAATAATCCAATATGAAACTTCATACACCTTAAGGTTCATAGGACGAAAAGATCTTTTTTGAGGCCCTTATACTCATTATGCCTAGCATTGAATAGACTGGGTATTCACCCTATCAATATCTC